GATTCATAAGAGCGAACAACTATTTCGTTTTTCGATGTGAATTTCACACAACTGGGGAGATACTAAATAATTAATCAATTTTTTTCTATTTAATTCATATTTTTTGATTTATTTGATTTCATATTTCTATAAAATTTTTTTTTTTGATTTGGAATATAATCATAATATATATTGGAATATGATATCTAATAGAATTTCTATTTCAAATTCAAAATTAGAACATAATAATTGAATATCATAATGATTTAATCATAATGATTTAATTGAATTAAATTGAATAGAATAATGAATGAAATTCAAAAAAATGAAAAATAAGAATATTCATATATTTTTTTTATTTGTTTGTTTTCTCGATTGTATTCTTTTTTCAACACGAATATTGACAACAGTGTATCAAACAAATATAATCCGATCGTGAATAAATGGATCGATTTCCTCATGTTACATAGGTTTTTTTGACTTCATCAAATGGTGGATTCGTTGGATTTTGTTTGATACAAATTTTTATGTAATATTTTATTTGATTAGAGAATTCCATTTTTTTTGTTTTTATTGCGATTGGATATACACATCTTTTTTTAATTTGATTAGGGTTGCTAACTCAATGGTAGAGTACTCGGCTTTTAAGTGCGACTCCATTTTTTACACATTTCTATGAACGAATTGGTTCATCCATACCATCGGTAGGGTTTGTAAGACCACGACTGATCCAGAAAGGAATGAATGGAAAAAGCAGCATGTCGTATCAATGGCGAATTCTAAAAATTTTTCATTCGTATTGGACCCGGCCCACATTTTTGTTTGAATTGTTGGCTCGGAACAAATGAATTCAGTTGGGTTGAATTAATAAAGGGATAGAGCTTATCTGCTCCAATTATAGGGAAACAAAAAGCAACGAGCTTTCATTTTTTATTTGAATGATTACCCCATCTAATTATACGTTAAAAAAAAATTAGTGCTTGCTGTGGAAAAAGTTTTTCCCACGAATGGGTTTTGGATTTTTGTTATGAGTCCTAACTATTAGCTATTCTCCATTATGTTATGGGGTAGCAATAAATGTGTAGAAGAAAGAGTATATTGATAAAGATCTTTTTTTCCAAAATCAAAAGAGCGATTGGTCCAAAAAATAAAGGATTTCTAACTAGCTTGTTGTCCTAGAACAATTAGATGGAACAAGCGAGGAGAGATAGTCCATTGATGGGTTTTACTTGTTTTCTAGGTATCTATTCATATTTGTTTTTTATTGGAATTCGGATATATAATAGAATACCCTGTTTTGACTGTATCGCACTATGTATCATTTGATAATCCAATGAATCTCTGATCCTTTGACCAAATAGAATTTCTAAAATGAAGGAATATCAAGTATATTTAGAACGAGATAGATCTCGCCAACAGGACTTCCTATACCCACTTATTTTTCGGGAGTATATTTATGGACTTGCTTATAGTCATGATTTTAATAGATCCAGTTTTGTGGAAAATGTAGGTTATGACAATAAATTTAGTTTACTAATTGTAAAACGTTTAATTACTCGAATGTATCAACAGAATCATTTGATCATTTCTGCTAATGATTCTAACAAAAATCCATTTTTGGGGTATAATAAGAATTTTGATTCTCAAATAATATCAGAGGGTTTTGCCATCGTCGTGGAAATCCCATTTTTCCTACAATTAAGCTCTTCCTTAGAGGAGGCAGAAATCGTAAAATCTTATCAAAATTTGCGATCAATTCATTCCATTTTTCCCTTTTTGGAAGATAAATTTACATATTTAAATTATGTGTCAGATATACGAATACCCTATCCTATCCATCTGGAAATCTTAGTTCAAATCCTTCGATATTGGGTGAAAGATGCCCCTTTTTTTCATTTATTACGGTTGTTTCTTTATCATTTTTGTAATTGGAATAGTTTTAGTACTCCAAAATCCACTTTTTCAAAAAGTAATCCAAGATTCTTCTTGTTCCTCTATAATTTTTATGTATGTGAATATGAATCTATCTTCCTTTTTCTACGTAAAAAATCCTCTCATTTACGATTAAAATCTTTTAGCGTTTTTTTTGAGCGAATCTTTTTTTATGCAAAAAGAGAACATCTTGTAGAAGTTTTTGCTAAGGATTTTTCGTCTACCTTAACATTCTTCAATGATCCTCTCATTCATTATGTTAGATATCAAGGAAAATCCATTCTGGCTTCAAAGAATGGGCCTCTTGTGATGAATAAATGGAAACACTATTTTATCCATTTATGGCAATGTTTTTTTGATATTTGGTCTCAACCAGGAACGATCCATATAAACCAATTATCCGAACATTCATTTCACCTTTTAGGCTATTTTTCAAATGTTCGGTTAAATCGTTCAGTGGTACGGAGTCAAATGCTGCAAAATACATTTCTAATCGAAATTGTTAGCAAAAAACTTGATATAATAGTTCCAATTATTCCTCTAATTAGATCATTGGCTAAAGCGAAATTTTGTAATGTATTAGGGCATC